ATTAAAAAAGAGAGTGGTTTTATTCGAAGCGCTTCGTGATTTTCAACCAATTATGTGCTTCAATATAATTACCTGGAGTAAGCGCTATAGCTTGTTTCCAATACTCAGCAGCTTGATCGGACCAAGCTTCCGCAATTTCAGAATCACCCTGTAGAATGGCCTGTTCTCCCCGGTCGGAATAGGTGGTTCCTTCCCTTAGAACCGTACTTGAGAGTTTCCTATCTCATACGGCTCAAAAATCGATTCTTTTTGTGTCCTATCTTAATCTACCCTATGCTAACTGAATTAGATTTCTCATAAACCTATCCCATTTTTTCTTGGGTTAACCAGAAGAAGTTAATTACATAAGTTTCAAACCCTAATTTTGATCAATAATCAGAATCAGTTTGATCTTTTCTCCCACCTTCAGAAGAATGAAGCATAGGTATCCCCACAATATCGTTAGAATTTTCTGAAAGGTAACTATCTCGGTTTCATATATGGAATTCATATAGAATCTTTGAAAAAGACTTTTTTCCATAAGAAAAAAGAACTTACTATCTTTGGGATCTGATGCTACACCGCTGCTTAATACCTTAGTGGATTGACTCTATTACATAAGTTGATTCCTAACTTTTGTCCCATATCATGACATAAGTAAGCAGTTCTTAACTGTATCGACTCAATAGCTCGCTAATTGATCTTTACGGTGCTTTCTCTATCAATTTGATCCTTTATCCATAGAATATAGTATATAGGCTGCACTCATTTTTTTTTTCTTCCTATTTTGGTTCTCGTGAAGTCTCTTTCCTTGCTACAGCTGATAAAAATCGTTGCTTTGGACGATGCATTATGTAGAAAGCCTATTTTTTCTAGTATTTACTAGCCAATTTGATCTTTGCTTTTTTTCCTTATTTCTATAGTGGAGATAGTCGCACGTAATGACAGATCACGGCCATATTATTAAAAGCTTGTGGTAAGAATGGGTTTCGTTCTAGTGCCCGGAAATAATATTCCAAAGCCTTTGTATGCTCTCCATTGCTTGTGTGTATAAGGCCTATGTTATAGAGTATATAACTTCGATCATAGGGATCAATTTCTGGTCGCGTAGCTTCATAATAATTCTGTAAAGCTTCCGCATAATTTCCTTCGGATTGAGCCAACATCCGTTACGGTCGTTCATTCTATTCAAAAAATCTCCGTTCCAGAACCGTACATGAGATTTTCATCTCATACGGCTCCTCCCTTCTGCGCATAGTACTAAGGGGAATAATCCATAGAATAAAAATTGAACTATTCTCATCTCATTATGAACTGAAAGGAACTAGTATTTTTACAAGAAATCTCTAGCCAGCCTTCCCGCAAGAGGTTTTTTCTTAACACCAATCATATTAGTGTTAGATATAAATGGTAACTCCAACAATTTCTTTGTTCTCAACGCCTTCTATTTCCAGGAATTAGTCACTTCAACGATCTTTGATGGTTATACGGGTATCCAAAGTACAAACGAGATGGATGTTTGTTGTCCCAACCATTCTTGTTAGTCCCGATACCGATAAGGAAAGGGGGAATTTATAACAAAGTTTTTGTGTTGTTGATTCCTAGGTGTAGTGCTTTTTCCCTTATGCCGTCTATTGGTACTGATGTAGTGTAGGATTGACCCGCAATACAGAACCCATAGGTGTAACCTTTCGCTCAATACTCAAATCAACAATTGAAACATCTGAGGCTGCATCAATCGAGGATACACGATAGAAGGAATTGTTCTATCTCCAAACTTCACCTTCACCGAGCGTAGGTTTATTTCAAGAATTTCGTTCTTTCTATACCGAACCGCGTCTCTTTCTCGTAAGACTGAGGTGAGGGCTAAAAAAAACAAGAAAAAAGAATCAAATCGCACCATCTCTGTAATAGGTAAATGCCTTTTTTTCTCCTGAAGTTGTCGGAATTATTCGTAATAAGATATTGGCTACAATTGAAGAGGTCTTATCAATAAAATTTCCATTTATATTAGATCTAGGCATAATTAGCAATCCATTCTAGAATTCTTTTCATTACCCCTGGGGAAAATGATCCCACAAACAAAGCAAAGGAATTATACAGTACGAAATAACATAAAAACAGACTAATTTTATTCTAATAAATAGATATTAAATAGATATGGGCTTTCCACTTAAATTGTCCCCTTTTGTTTGGGAAAGATATGAGATATTGGAATCAGATTGATTTCATTCCCATTTTTGTAGTATACCAATGAGCGGAACTATTACTATTTCATCTAAGTTAAATAACCAAGGACTTTTTTTACTACAGATTCTGATAACTCGAGAAGTTTTGATTTGGTTATGATCCAAAGAGAAAAAAGAATGGAATAATCATTCCATGAAAAAATAGAGTAGAGTAACCATACCTTCTGTTTGCATAACGTGTATACACCACGCCATACAATCGAAATATCAAAATCCATGGGACGATTCATAAATTTGGAATAGATCCGCGGGGTAGCTGATGAATGAGAGAAGTTTTTGTTGAGAAATATTAAATGGGAAAGGAATTCTTCCTATGGAACTAGTGATCGGTCGTACCTGTACTGCAGTAATATGAATAACTCGCTATTCACTCAGTTTCTGGTCAATAATAAGATTATGTAGGAGAGATGGCCGAGTGGTTCAAGGCGTAGCATTGGAACTGCTATGTAGGCTTTTGTTTACCGAGGGTTCGAATCCCTCTCTTTCCGTTTCTGTTAATTCACCAATGTTATCGACCACAATGTATCAAATCAAATAACAATTGAAACCATTATTCCAGCAATAAGACCCTTATTTGATAGAAATTCTCTATTCCTAATTATTGTGGTTATAAAATAGGAAAGAGCAAAAAAGAAAAAAATCCTACTGTTGATCCATTTGTGATAGGTGAAAAAATGCGGATGGATTAAGGCCCTTAGATCTATTTAGTTCGGCGAAAAGGGGACAAAATTCTATGAACCTTTCTTTCTTAATTTTGTTAGGTTCAAGTCTGACGAGAATAATATTCTACGACTAACAACTCATTTATTTGCAAACCGATCCATTTACTATCTATTATTTGATTTACTAATCCTTTATATTGGAATGAGTCAATAGTCAAATGTTTTGGCAATTCCTCATGGACGGATGAAGCAATATAATTTTGAATCAGGCCTTTTGATCTTTGGTTATCCTTCGCAGTAATAGTATCTCGGGGTTTGCAACGATAACTTGGTATATCCACTATACGACCATTAACTAAAATATGTCTATGGTTAACCAATTGCCTGGCTCCGGGGATGGTCGAAGCCATACCCAATCGAAAGAGGATGTTATCCAAACGCATTTCAAGTAGTTGTAGTAAAACCTGACCCGTTGACCCTTTGGCTTTTCCAGCGATATGTACATATCTAAGTAATTGTCGTTCTGTCAGACCATAATGAAAACGCAATTTCTGTTTTTCTTCTAAACGAATACGATATTGTGATTTTTTCCCAGAACGCAATTGGTTTTTAAGATCACTTCCGGATCTAGGTCTTTTACTAGTTAGTCCTGGTAAAGCTCCCAGACGGCGTATTTTTTTAAAACGAGGTCCTCGGTAACGAGACATAAAGACTCCTTTTTTTTATTTTATTGAAATTTCATTTTACACAATAAATCTAAATTTAAACTGAACTAAAGGATAAACAAAGCAAAATCGACTGATGAAGTACTACAAAAAAAAATGAATTGTATCAACATCTAGATTTTTTGTATTTGTATATATATATATATAGGAAGTTGAAGCTCCGTTTGATGATTTGTTCTGTAGAGATCTAATTGCTCTAATCCATTTTTAGTAATAATTGCAAGTTACCACGACATAATAGATCGCTGATCCAGCATTTTATTTGAAGAAAAGGAGAGATTATCAATCTCGGAAAAATAGATAGAGAAAAAGCCGGCTATCGGAGTCGAACCGATGACCATCGCATTACAAATGCGATGCTCTAACCTCTGAGCTAAGCGGGCTCACATAAGAGAAAAATTGCGTAACAAATAGAAATATTGTATAGGAATTCCGGAAAATGTCGGATCTTAGCTATTAATTTCATATGAACTAAACTAATTAATAGAGTTCTATAGCTAGAAGTTCGAAGTTCTAAGCTAAGTTCCTTTTAGAAATAATTAAAATAAAAAAAGAAAATAATAAAAAAATAATAAATATAAAATATAATAAAGTAATATTAATAAATTATTAAAAAATATTTCATCAATCATAACCATAATATATGATCATATCAAATTCAATTGGGAATTCTAATTAGAATAAATAGAATTTTTCTTAAAGCTTAACTAAAGCAGTTATAGATAGTAAATTATGTTAATTTCATTATAGCGGATCGGTCCTAAGAAAAGAATAAGATAAGGATAAAGATACAATCTAAATTAGATTGAGACATTATTCTGGTTTCATTTTGAAAAGGAGGAAATAGGACGAAAAAAAAAAAGAATGAATATCGAACGTTACAGTATTACAAATCGCACTGTAAAAATGAAAGGGAGAGATAAAATAGATATGGGATATATCTATTCATCTTGAATTGAAAATACATCAATGATAGAATTATTTCTGATTGAAATAAACAAGGTTTATCCAATAGAAATGAACTGATATAGGATGGTCAAAAAAAGAAAATAGCAGCCTTTTCGATATAGAAATCATTAGATAATGAATTCAACGGTTTCAAAAAAAGAAATAAATGAAAGAGATGGATGAAATTATAAATGTATCTTGGTCTCAAAGAAAAGGGAAAGGGGGATATGGCGAAATTGGTAGACGCTACGGACTTGATTGGATTGAGCCTTGGTATGGAAACCTGCTAAGTGGTAACTTCCAAATTCAGAGAAACCCTGGAATTAAAAATGGGCAATCCTGAGCCAAATCTTTCTTTTGGAAAAACAAGGGTATAAAACTAGAATAAAAAAGGATAGGTGCAGAGACTCAATGGAAGCCGTTCTAACGAATAGAGT